ATTCTTGTTAGTTCCGATCCTTATCAGGATCGGGATAATTTATAACAAAGTTTTCGTGTTGTTGATTCCTAGGTGTAGTGCTTCTTCCCCTATGTGACCTATTGGTACTGGTGAAGTAGGATTGACCTGTAAATACAGAACCTATAGGTGTAGCCTTTCGCTCAATACTAGAGTCGACAATTAAACCGTAGCATCCGAGGTTGCATTAATGGAGGATACACGACAGAAGGAATTGTTCTATTTCCAAACTTTACCTTCAACAAGCGTAGATTTTTTTTTAATTTTTATTTCTATCCCGATCCCAAATCATGTGTCTTTTTCCTAAGATTGAGAGCAATAAAAAAGAATCAAATCGCACCATCTCTGTAATAGGTAAATGCCTCTTTTTCTCCTGAAGTTGTCGGAATTATTCGTAATAAGATATTGGCTATAATTGAAAAGGTCTTATCAATAAAATTTCCATTTATCCGCGATCTAGGCATAGGTAGCAATCCATTCTATAATTATTCTCATTACCTCTCGTGGTAAACCGATCCCACAAAGAAAAGAATTGTACAGTACGAAATAACATAAAAACAGATTCATTAATAAAAAAGATATGGGCCCTGTATTTATATTTATTCAAATTGTTCCTTTTTGACAGGAATAAAAAAAAAAAACAAAGAAATAAATATTGGAGTACGCTTCGATTTCATCCTAATGTAAATGGAGTAGTATACCAACAAAAGAAAGTATTCAATTTCATTGAAGTTACAGATGAGAATAACGAAAAATTTTTTTATTTAATTCTCATCCAAAGAAGAAAAAAAGATCGAATAACCATTCTATGATGAAAAAACCCGCCCGTTTTATTTTGTATGCATAGGAGGTATACACTATACAATCAACTATATATATTCTGAATACTGGACTGGAAAGGAATTTGAGAATTCTTAAGATATAAGATATGGAATTATAGTCTAAATAGAATCGTGATCTAAAGAGATCCATTAACCTAAGTGCAAAAATAGACCCATCAATCAGCTGATTCGTTATAATTTAGTGATTGCCTTCGGTACCGGTATAAAATAACAGAAAAAGAGGCGAAGGCTGGTTTTGCAAACATGAATAGAATGTTTCTAACAGTTTTCATATTTTATATTTATCCGCCTAACCTCAAAAGAAAGATCTTTCTTTGACTTTGATGAAAATTTATCTATTTTTTATAGTTATAATTAGAATTAATTGGTCGTTCCTATCCAATAATCTACTAGTACCGGCTCGCTATTCACTCGGTTTTTGGGTCATAATCATTATGTAGGAGAGATGGCCGAGTGGTTGAAGGCGTAGCATTGGAACTGCTATGTAGGCTTTTGTTTACCGAGGGTTCGAATCCCTCTCTTTCCGTACCTTCATCTAATTCACTGATCTTACTAACCAAAAGAGTAAAATATATAAAATTATATTCCAACACAAAACAGTTAGACCTTTCTTTGATATATATTTTATTCCTAATTACTGTGTCACGGAAAATACTGAAAGGAAAAGAGTAGACAAGGAATGAAAACCTCCCTCCCCGTTCTATGATACCTAAATCGGAGAAAAATCCGGATCAAACTCTTATTTATCTTAACCTTAGGTTAATTTACTTCGACGAAAGGGATCAAAATTGTCCGAACCCTTGTGATTTTTTATTTTCTTTTCGTTAGGTTTAGGTCTGGCGCGAATAATATTCTACGACTAGCAATTCATTTATTTTCAAACCGACCCATTTACTATCTATTATTTGATTGACTAATCCTTTATATTGGAATGGTTGAAGAGTCAAATGTTTTGGCATTTCGTCCTGAGAGGATGAATCGAAAGAATTTTGAATCAGAGCTCTAGAGTTTTGTTCATCCCTCGCCGTAATAATATCTCGGGGTTTGCAGCGATAACTTGGTATATCTACTATACGACCATTGACTAAAATATGTCTATGGTTAACCAATTGACGGGCTCCAGGAATAGTCGGAGCCATACCCAATCGAAAAAGGATGTTATCCAAGCGCATTTCAAGTAATTGGAGTAAAACCTGACCTGTTGACCCCTTGGCTTTGCCGGCGATACGAACGTATTTAAGTAATTGTCGTTCTGTAAGACCATAATGAAAACGCAACTTTTGTTTTTCTTCTAGACGAATACGATATTGAGATTTTTTACCGGAACGTGATTGGTTTCTAAGATCACTTCCGGCTCTAGGCCTTTTATTAGTTAGTCCCGGTAAAGCTCCCAGGCGGCGTATTTTTTTGAAACGAGGTCCCCGGTAACGCGACATAAAGACTCCTTATTCTTATTTATATTGAATTCTTATTGATGAAATTTCATTTTACAGAATAAACCTAAACTAAAACTGAACTAAATGATAAATGAAGCGAAGTTTACGGAAGTAGTGTACTTGTACTCTAAAGAATAATTAGATGAATAAATATCCAGACCTTTCTATTCTATATATATTCTATATAAAGATTCTATATAGATA